AATTGGCACATACAATACGGCCGGTCGCTTCGCGTGGATTTTCATAACCCTGCTGTGCAAAAATGGGATAGGCATTTGAAACGGGTGCCCCAGTTATTATATATATCATGAGCGATACGGAAATGGATCGAGTAATCTCTTCCTTTATCCAAGAAAAAAGGGTATTTATAGTTTGCATGGTCCAATCATTGGTATCGAAAATTTATACAATAAAATTAGGTGGGTTCTTAGTCTAGTATAGTTCCCTATCTATGATTCTGCTATGTACTAAAAGAATTTTATTGTAATGGAATAGAATATAGGAGGAATCGAATCCCTTGTATGAGTAAAAAGAATAAGTACAGTTTTGAATGTTTTGCTTATGTACAAAGTAACAACCAACCATTCTAATTGGATCAGTGAATCATTTTTCAGTCATTCATTGAATGATAAATCACTACAAGTGAGGGAGATACACGATTTAAATAACGGAAAATCAAATATTTTAAAATTGTATCTAGAATGACCGGAAAGGTAGAAACAAGACCGGATATAATTTGATCATTATGAGCAAATCCAAAATCTTTGTAGACAGATCCAATCATTAGTTCCCAACCGTGGGGCGAATGGAATCCTATACATAAATCAGTTACTAAAAGAATGGAAAAGGCTTTGATTGTGTCGCTTAAGTTATATAGAAATTCTTGAACCCAATAGTTAAGAATAACAAGTTCTTCATTACCTAGCATAGAATAACCACTTAGAATAACGAAACAGATCATATTTGTCGAGAAGTGCAAAATCGTATGGATACAATCTTCATTGTGCATCTTGATCAATTGGATCGTTTCGTTGTAGATTCCGATACGAAGCTTTTCTAGATGTGTTCCCGGGTATTCCTTTATCATTTCGTCCAAGAGTAAGAGTTCCTCTAATTCTATGAATTTTTTTAGAATACTCTTTTCTTGAATATCATTCAAAAAAATTTCGGATTGCCTAGTATCCCACCAATTAGTAACCCAAGATTCCAGACTTTTAGTAAATGAGAGAGAGATCCACCAGGGCAAAAATACTATAGATGCAAGATATAGAAGGGGAATGAATGCTTTCTTTTTTGCCATTTTTCCGTCTTTGAATTTTTAATGAACTCACCCCATTCGTTGACGCTATACGATACTAACTAATATTCCTATCAAGGATCAGTTCTATTACAAGTTATCGAGCCCACGAATCTATTCCCCGCTTTTTTTGTGTATGATTCAGCGGTTAGTACTTGAATTTATAAATAATACAGAAATGGAATAAAAAAGAATCCACTTCGAATAAAGAGATTGTTTCCAAATCTATCACTTGCTAAAATTCGAAGAGAGTGACCCCTTTCAATAAAGAAATGCATGAAAGAGCCCCTTCAAGTAACAAATATTATTCAGATTTTGAAACGAAAGAACTCTCTTTCTATCAAAATATCCAATTTTTTGAAAAAAAAAAAAAAAAACGACGCATAGTCCGGGAATAATTGAGAGAATTTTCTGAAGAATATTGTGATTCTGATAAAAAAAAATGACTACCAAAACAAGACAAAAAAGCTATCGTTATAAGCATCCCAATCGTTTGGTAATTAAGAAGTACAAAAAGGGATAAAAAGAAAAATTGATTGACAAAACAAAAAAAAAAAGAGAATCTACAAGATATAATCTCTCTATTGAAAAGAAAAAAAGCATTCATTCTTTTCATTTCAGTTTCAATTCATTTTTTAAAATACTTCAATTGGTACACGCAAGAAATAAGCCAATTCAGCAGCTTTTTGCTCAAGTTCTCGTGGAGTCAAATTCTCATCAGTACGAGTCAAAGGAATAGCGCCATGGCCTCTGATTTCCATATAAAGGACACGACGAGCATAAATACCCTCTTTCACTTCTATTCTGATGGACTGGACATCTTTCATAAAGAATTGGAGGAAGATGCGACGATTTTTTCCAGGAAATCCCCAACGAAAAATACACACTATTCCTTCTTTTCTATCGAACCGATCATAACCACTACCTACATTCCACGAAATTGTGCACCACAAATAAGAGCTAATAAAGAGACCCGCAATTCCGTAGAAAGACATCACGATCCCCTGTGGAAAAAAAATGATTTGCGTAGGCGGAAATAAAGATATCAAATTTCTACCAAGATAACTGGAAATTCCAACTAATAAAAACCCTAATGAACCTAAAAAAAGGATAAAGGCCCAGCAGAAATTACTTGTTTTTCGAGACCCCGCTATAAGTTCTATCCATATATGTTCTGATCGCCAATTCATACTAGATCTAGTTGCATTTTATTGAAATTGAGAGAATAACCCAAATTAATTTGACTTTTTGTGTGTTTCCGAAATAACTCTCATCAACTAGCACTATTCTGATGTGAACTTTTATTTTAGGAGTAATTCATCGAATTGGTTAGATATAAAATAATAATATCCATTTCGCATGATTTCCTATAGATATCCACATACATATAGATATATTCACTTTACATTTAAGGCATTCGCCCCGATCCCGATTTGATTTCGTTGCAAATAGCTATAATTTATTTACTCATATATCATGTTTACACACGAATAACAATAATAGTTTCTTTATGTTCGGGGGAAACCACATCACATATTTTATTCTAAGAAATAGATATCTGTGTTATGGTCTAAGTCTAAATCTTGAAAAAAAAAAACAAAATAGATGAGATTTAGCCCCATCATATCGATATCTAAAAAATCTTGTTTTTTTGAATATGAAGAGATAAAGAAGCCATCGCAATTGCCGGCAATATTAGGCCCACGAAAGGCACAAAAAAAGAGGGTAAATTTGTCATAAAATGGATACCTGGATTTACTATTTTTACCTGTTATTGTTATATTGTTATTTATATTGTTATAAAGGTATCTTATAATCATTATTTATAATTCATATAGAATTATACTAAGCATATCTAAGTGAGTATATGTGATATAATAAAAAATATATAAATATAATAAAATAAGTGCAAGGAATGTCGAACTAAATAAATATAATTTTTCATCTTTCTACATGAAATATATATATATATGATAATCGCCTTTTTTATTATCTTGTTTTTGTCTTATAATTTGAATTTCATAAAATGGAATAAAATAAAGAAAGAGTTTCTTACAACTTCCTGAAAAATTTGTTACAATCCGATCCGGGAATAGGGAGTCTTAGTAAAACTGGGGATTCTAAAAAAATATCGAAAGATGCAAGATTCTGTACTTTTCACTTTTAAATTTTCTATATTTTAATTATATACACATAAGAAGAGAACGCGAAATTCGCTTTATTCTCCTTGCCTAATTTTAATTTAGCGGAAGAAGGAATGCATTCTTTTTTTTTTTGATAGAGGTTTTTACTGATTAGTAATCGGGAATGTCGGTAAAAAAAAAATGATCCGCATAATTATTTTTACAATTAAATCTTATGTCATCAAATGCTACCAAGCCAAAATCCGTAGAATGGATTTTGGCTTTGATTTCTATAAACTAAATAACTACTCGTTTTATAAAAAAAAAATAATAATTTATATTTTGATTAATTAATATATTTTTTTTATTAAGGATCCGCTTGATTGAATTTTGATTCAGAGAAAAGAAAGCGTGGAGCTGAAATAACTCACTCAGAACGTCTTTTAAAAGATTACGTGGTACGATTAGGTCGAATTGGCCCTTATGGAATAAATATTCAGCCGTTTGTGAGCCCTCAGGTACTGTCGTATTCAATGTTTGTTCAATTACTCTTTTACCCGCAAATGCAATGTAGGCATTGGGTTCGGCAATAATGATATCGCCCAACATACCAAAACTGGCTGTCACCCCACCAGTAGTAGGAGATGTAAGGATTGATACATAGAATAACTTTTTCTTTGATTGATAATCATATAAAGCGGAAGCTATTTTAGCCATTTGCATCAAGCTCAAACTTCCTTCTTGCATGCGTGCTCCTCCGGAAGCACACACTAGAATAAGAGGCAAAAACTGATTGGTAGCATATTCGATCAAACGAGTGATCTTCTCGCCAACTACGGAACCCATACTACCCCCCATAAACTGAAAATCCATAACCCCAATTGCTATGGGAATACCGTTTAGTTGACCTATGCCTGTTTGAACAGCCTCAGTTAATCCTGTTTTTCTTTGATAAGAATCAATACGCTCTTTGTAAGATTCCTCTTCCAACGGAAATTCAATGGTATCCACAGAGACCATATCTTCATCCATAGGAACCCAAGTACCCGGATCAATCAAAAGTTCTATTCTATCTGAACTACTCATTTTCAAATGATGTCCACAGTGTTCGCAAATATTCATTTTTGATTTCAAAAATTTCTTATAATTTAATCCATAACAATTTTCGCATTGAACCCATAAATGCCTATATTTTTGAGTAAAATCTAGATCATTAGAATTTTCCGTTTCTGTTATAGTTAACTCACTACCAGCCGGACTCGTTTTTATACTTGAACTCTGGGTTTCACTACTATTTCTGCTTTCATCAAAAATGTAACTAGAAATGTAATTGTCATTGTAATTGACAATACCACTTAAAATGTAACTATCAATACAAATTTGAGAACGAAAATAGCTGTCAATACAGCTAGTAATGTGTTTATTCCAACTATATTTAGTATCATATATGTAAGGATCATAGTGGGGATCATCACTATTAGATACACTATTTAGATAACAAAAATTCCGAGAATTAGAAAAAGAGCTTTCTAGTTCACTTAGAAAAGAATGAGCATTGTCAATCTCAAAAATTTGATTTTCAATATCAAAACATATGAAATAACTGTCCCTATTATTATCCCTAACTAAAAAAGTATCATCAGGTACGAAATTATGAATGTCTCTAACGCCGACTAAATGATCAACATTACTGTAACTAGAATTGTCACTATCACTCCCACTAAGAGTGTTTTTATCTATATCATTTCTAATCGGGTCTTCACTTACACTGGTATTTTCA